ATCTAGACAGATGGATCTTATATGAATCGTATGATGAGGTACCACATGAGTGGATATATAGGAATCCCAATCTGCCGAATCACTCATGTTAGGATTATGATCTTCTACATCCTAGGTCTCCTTGTTCCGTCATCTGGCTTATGTCCTTCATGTAGCATTCAGACCGAATGATTCTATGAGATTACGTCGATACCGCCACATATTTCGGGTAACGGTAACGTAGGAGACATCCCTATTTTTCCCCGGGGGTCTTAATTACCACTGTCTAGCTTTCAATTCGCCTCTGACCATCAAATGAAATGTGAATAAAACGTCCTCCTCTCTTTGATTGGAAACAAGGGGCGCTTCCGGCTCTGTGCATGCTTCAAACCATTTTGTCTTCTCCATATTACCATATCTCTAGAGTCAATAATTTTCGATGAGGAACTACTGAACTCAATCACTCGCTGCCGTGACTCAACAGTTTTCTGTTGAGGTCTATCCCGTCGAGGTACTCCAATTGGATCAGTGATCGATTTCTAGGTTTCGTCGTAAACCTAATTGGCTACTTCCAATTACGTAAATCCATAGTTCAAACCGCACTCAAAGGTAGGGCATTTCCCATTGATATAGGAACTTCTGTACCAGAAACAACGGTATCTCCAATTATAGCCCCTCTGGGATGTAAAATGTATCTCTTCTCACCATCCCCATAGTGTATGAGACAAATGTATGCATTTCGATTAGGGTCGTATTCTATGGTTATGATTCTACCAGATATTTCTTTTTGATTCCGTCGAAAATCGATTTGACGGTATAGACGTTTATGACCTCCCCCTCTATGCCTTGCGGTAATGATTCCTCTGGCATTACGACCTTTACCACAATGATGCCGTCCATGGATCAAATGAGTTCGTGGATTGGATTTCACTTGACTGTCTACGGCTCCATTGCGTGTGCTTGGGATAGAAGTTTTGTATAAATGTATCGCCGTGTTATTAAGTATTTTGCTTTAAGTTCTTTTCTCTATAAGAGGTGGAATAGAATAACCCGGTTGAAGCGTAATGATCATGCGTCTGTAACGTCCCATTCTTCTACCCTTTCGGGGTAGTCGATGACTATTCATAGCTATTACCTTGACACCAAAGAAGAGTTCGACCCAATGCTTTATTTCTGTCCTAGTTGATCCTGATTCGACATTAGAAGTATATTGATTGTTCCCCAATAACCGAATACTCTTTTCTGTAAATACTGCATATTTGATTCCATCCATAAATCCATTTTATTCCCTATGAGTTCCAGTATCGATAAGAATTCTAGTTCTTACTGTTCATATGTTATGTTATGAATATACCATAACATTCGTTATGTATGGATGATGAGATATTGATACAGAGCCAATTCAAATAGACTTATTGAACGTTCCCATTGGCGTGCATCCAGCAGGAATTGAACCTACGAATTTGCCAATTATGAGTTGGGCGCTTTAACCATTCAGCCATGGATGCTTCACAGGGATCATCGTACATCGTGAATAACCAAATTCCAATTGAAATGAAATCTTTAGGAGGAATCAATGAAACGACACCAATTAACATCCTGGATCTTCGAATTGAGAGAGATATGGAGAGAGATCAAGAATTCTCACTATTTCTTAGATTCATGGATCAAATTTGATTCAGTGGGATCTTTCACTCACATTCTTTTCCGCCAAGAACGCTTTATGAAACTCTTTGATCCCCGAATTGTGAGTATCCTACTTTCGCGTGATTCACAGGGTTCCACAAGCAATCGATATTTCACGATCCAAGGTGTAGTACTGCTTGTAGTAGTGGTCCTTATGTCTCGTATTAACAATCGACAGATGGTCGAAAGAAAAAATATCTATTTGATGGGGCTTCTTCCTATCCCTATGAATTCCATTGGGCCCAAAAAGGAGACATTGGAAGAATCTTTTTGGTCTTCCAATATCAATAGGTTGATTGTTTCGCTCCTGTATCTTCCAAAAGGGAAAAATATTTCTGAGAGTTGCTTCATGGATCCGCAAGAGATTACTTGGGTTCTCCCAATAAATAATAAATGTATCATGCGAAGTTCGCGGTGGTGGAGGAACCGGATCGGAAAAAAGAGGGATTTGAGTTGTAAGATATCTAATGAAACCGTAGCAGGAATTGAGATCTCATTCAACGAGAAAGATAGCAAATCTAAATATATGGAGTTTCCTTTTTTATTTTATATGGATGATCCGATCTGCAAGGACCATGATTGGGAATTGTTTGATCGTCTTTCCCCCAGTAAGACGCGAAACATAATCCACTTGGATTCGGGGCAGCTATTCGAAATCTTAGGGAAAGACTTTCTTTGTTATATCATGTCTGCTTTTCGTGAAAAAAGACCAATGGAAGGGAAGGCTTTCTTCAAACAACAAGGAGCTGAGGCAACTATTCAATCAAATGATATCGAGCATGTTTCCCATCTCTTTTCGAGAAACAAGTGGGGCATTTCTGTACGAAATAGTGCTCCATTTCATATGTGGCAATTCCGCCAAGATCTCCGCGTTAGTTGGGGGAAGAATCCGCACGAATCGGTGAGAAATGTATCGAAAGATAATTGGATTTGGTTAGACAGTGTGTGCTTGGGGAGCAAGGATCGGTTTGTTAGCAAGTTACGGAATGTATTGTCAAATATTCCATATGATTCCACAAGTTTCGTTCAAGTAAAGGATTCTAGCCAATGGAAAGGATCTTCTGATCAATGCATGGATCATTTCGATTCCATTAGAAATGAGGATTCAGAATCCTACGCATTGATCGATCAAGCAGAGATTCAGCAACTAAAAGAAAGATCTATTCTTTTGGATCCTTCCCTTATTCAAACTCAAACGGAACGAACAGAGATAGAATCAGATCGATTTCCGAAATGCCTTTTTGGATCTTACTACATGTCCTGGCTATTCACGGAACGTGAGAAGCAGATCAATAATCATCTGCTTACGGAAGAAATCGACGAATCTCTTGGGAATCCCACAAGTACAAGATCAATTTGTTCTTTTTTCTCTGACAGATGGTCAGAACTCCATCTGGGTTCGAATCCTACTGAGAGGTCCACTAGATATCATACATTTTTTAAGAAAAAACAAGATGTTTCTTTTGTTCTTTCCAGTCGATCGGAAAATAAAGAAATGGTTGATATATTCAAGATAATGACGTATTTACAAAAAACCGTCTCAATTCATCCTATTTCATCAGATCCGGGATGTGACATGGTTACGAAGGATGAATCGGATATGGCCAGTTCCAATAAGATTTCATTCTTGAGCAAAAATCCATTTTTCCATTTATTTCATCCATTCCATGACCGGAACAAAGGGGAATACACGTTACACCACGATTTGAAATCAGAAGAGGGATTTCCAGAACTATTCACTCTATCAATAACCGAGCCGGATCTGTTGTATCATAGGGGATTTGCCTTTTCTATTGATTCCTACGGGTTGAATCAAACAAAATTCTGGAATGAGGTATTCCACTCCAGAGATGAGTCGGAGAAGAAATCTTTCTTGGTTCTACCTCCTCTTTTTTATGAAGAGAATGAATCTTTTTCTCGAAGGATCAGAAACAAATGGGTCCGGATCCACTGCGGGAACGATTTTGAAGATCAAAAACGAAAAACAGCAGTATTTGCTAGCAACAACATAATGGGGGCAGCCAATCAATATAGATTGAGATTGATCCAAAATCTGATGCAAATCCAATATCGCACCTATGTATACATAGGAAATGTACCCAATCGATTCTTTTTAATGAATCGGTATTCTGATGCGTATAGATACAAATGTTCCAATGGGAGCAAGAGTGAACATTGGGAAGATTTTGTTTCTGAACAGAAGAAGCGTTTTCAAGTAGTGTTCGATCGATTATGTATTAATCAATATTCAATGAATTGGTTCGAGGCTATCGACAAACAACATTTGTCTAAGTCACTTCGTTTCTTTTTGTCCAAGTCACTTCCCCTTTTCTTTGTGAGTATCGGGGATATCCCCATTCATAGATCCGAGATCCGCATCTATGAATTTCAAGATCCGAATGATCCACTCTGCAATCAGTTGTTAGAATCAGTAGGTGTTCAGGTCGTTCATTTGAATAAATGGAAACCCTTCTTATTCGGCGATCATTATACTTTCCCAATACCGAAATTCTTGATCAATGGGGGAACAATAGTATCATTGTTGTTCAAAAAGATACCAAGGTGGATGATGGATTCATTGCATACTATAAAGAATCGCAGGAAACCCTTGGATTCCTATTTCTCAAGGATATCTCATGATCGAGACAACTGGCTGAATCCCGTGGAACCATTTCATAGAAGTTCCTTGATATCCTCTTTTTATAAAGCAAATCCACTTGGATTCTTGAATGATCCACATCATTTCTGGTTCGATTGTACCAAAAGATTCCCCTTTTATGTGGAAAAGACCCGTATCCATAATGAGGATTTGACGCATGGACAATTCCTCAATATCTTGTTCATTCGCAACAACAAATGTTCTTTGTGCGTCGGTAAAAAAAAGCAGATTTTTTTGGAGATAGAGACTATCTCACCAATCGAGTCACGGGTATCTGACATATTCATAACTAAATATTTTCCACAAAGTGGTGACGAGACATATAGCTTGTACAAATCTTTCCATTCTCCAATTCGATCCGATCCATTCGTTCGTAGCGTTATTTACTCTTACTCGATCGCAGACATTTCTGCAACACCTCTAATAGAGAAAAAAATAGTCCATTTTGAAAGAACTTATTGCCATCCTCTTTCAGATATGAATCTATCTGATTCAGAAGGGAAGAACTTGCATCAGTATCTCAGTTTGAATTCAAACATGGGTTTGACTCACACTCCATGTTCTGAGAAATTACCATCCAGAAAGAGGGAAAAAGGGAGTCTTTGTCTAAATAAATACGTTGAGAAACAACAGATGTATAGAATCTTTCAACGAGATAGTGCTTTTTCCAATCTCTCCAAATGGAATCTGTTCCAAACATATATGCCATGGTTCCTTACTTCGACAGGGTGCAAATATCTCCATTTCACCCTTTTAGATACTTTTTCAGATCCATTGCCGATACTAAGTAGCAGTAAACATTTTGTATCTATTGTTCATGCTATTATGCATGGCTCAGATATATCATGGCTAATTCCTCAGAGGGTTCTTCCACAAGGGACTCTGCTAAGTGTAACTGAGATTTTGAGTAAGTGTTTACTTTTTCTGTCCGAAGAGAGGATTCATCGAAATAATGAGTCACCCGCTCTCTTGCTATGGGCACATCTGAGATCAACACATGCTCGGGAGTTTCTCTATTCAATCCCTTTTCTTCTTCTTTTTGCTGGATATCTCGTTCGTATACATCTTCTCTTCGCTTCCCGAGCCTCTAGTGAGTTACAGACAGAGTTAGAAAAGATCCAATCTTGGATGATTCCATCATACAAGATGGAGTTGCAAAAACTTCTAGATAGGTATCCGACATCTGAACTGAATTCTTTCTGGTTAAAGAATATCTTTCTAGTTGTTCTGGAACAATTAGGGGATTTTCTGGAAAAAATATGGGGTTCTTCTTATGGTGGCAACATACTATTGGGTGGTGATCCCGCTTATGTGGTCAAATCAATACGTTATAATAAGAAATCTTGGAATAGCAATCTCATCGATCTAATAAGTATCATACCAAATCCCATCAATCGAATCGCTTTTTCGATAAATACGAGACATCTAAGCCGTACAAGTAAAGAGATCTATTCCTTGATAAGAAAAAGAAAAAACGTGAACGGTGATTGGATTGATGATAAAATAGAATCTTGGGTCGCGAACAGTGATTCGATTGATGATGAAGAAAGAGAATTCTTGGTTCAGTTCTCCACCTTAACGACAGAAAAAGGGATTGATCCAATTCTATTGAGTCTCACTCATAGTGCTGATTTATCAAAGAATGCCTCTGGTTATCAAATGATTGAACAACCGGGATCCATTTACTTACGATACTTAGTGGACATTCATCAAAAGTATCTAATGAATTATGAGTTTAATAGATCCTGTTTAGCAGAAAGACGGATATTCCTTGCTCATTATCAGACAATCACTTATTCGCAAACCTCGTGTGGGGCTAATCGTTTTCATTTCCCATCTCATGGAAAACCCTTTTCGCTTCGCTTAGACCTATCCCCTTCTAGGGGCATCTTAGTGATAGGTTCGATAGGAACTGGACGATCTTATTTGGTCAAATACCTAGCGAAAAATTCCTATGTTCCTTTTATTACGGTCTTTCCGAACAAGTTCCTGGATGACAAGTCTCAGGGTTATCTTATTGATGATCTCCATATGGATGATCGTAGCAATATCCATATGGATGATCGTAGCGATATCGATATGGATGATCGTAGCGATATCGATATGGATGATCGTAGCGATATCGATATGGATGATAGTGACGATATGGATGATAACCTTGATATGGAGCTGCTAACTATGATGAATGTGCCAACTATTTCTATGACGCCGAAAATAGAAATAGACCAATTTGATATTACCTTTCAATTGGAATTAGCAAAAGCGATGTCTCCTTGCATAATATGGATTCCAAACATTCATAATCTCTATGTGAATGGGAATGAGTCGAATTACTTATCCCTCGGTCTATTAGAGAACTATATCTCCGGGGATTTTGAAAGATGCTCCACTAGAAATATTCTTGTTATTGCTTCGACTCATATTCCAAAAAAGGTGGATCCCGCTCTAATAGCTCCAAATAAATTAAACGCATGCATTAAGATACGAAGGCTTCTTCTTCCACAACAACGAAAGCACTTTTTCATTCTTTCATATACCAGGGGATTTCACTTGGAAAAGGAAATGTTCCATACTAACAGATTCGGGTCCATAACCATGGGTTCCAATGCACGAGATCTTGTAGCACTCATCAATGAGGCCCTATCCATTAGTATCACACAGAAGAAATCCATTATAGAAACGAATACAATTCGATCAGCTCTTCATAGGCAAACTTGGGATTTGCGATCCCAGGTAAGATCGGTTCAGGATCATGGGATACTCTTTTATCAGATAGGAAGGGCCGTTGCACAAAATGTACTTCTAAGTAATTGCCCCATAGATCCTATATCTATCTATATGAAGAAGAAATCATGTCAAGAAGGGGATTCTTATTTGTACAAATGGTACTTTGAACTTGGAACGAGCATGAATAAATTAACGATACTTCTCTATCTTTTGAGTTGTTCTGCCGGATCGGTCGCTCAAGATCTTTGGTCTTCACCCGGACCCAATGAAACCAATTCTTATGGATTTGTTGAGAATGATTCTGATCTAGTTCATGGCCTATTACTATTAGAAGTAGAAGATGCTCTGGGAGGACCCCCACAGAGAGAAAAAGATTGCGGTCAGCTTGATAATAATCGAATGACATTACTTCTTCGGTCCGAACCAAGGAATCCGTTCGATATGATGCAAAACGGATATTGCTCTATCGTTGATCAGAGATTTCGATATGAAAACAAATACGAATCTGGGTTTGAAGAAGGGGAAGGAGCTGTCGACCCGCAACAGATAGAGGAGGATTTATTCAATCACATAATTTGGGCTCCTCGAAGATGTCGCCCTTGTGGCAATTTATTGGATTGTATCGGAATCGAAAGGCCCACTGAATTAGGATTTCCCTATTGGGCTGGGTCATTTCAGGGCAAGCGGATCATTTATCATAAAGAGGATGAGCTTCAAGAGAATGATTCGGAATTTTTGCAGAGTGGAACAATGCAGTACCAGACACTAGATGGATCTTCCAAAGAACAAGGTCGAATAAGCCAATTCATTTGGGACCCTGCGGATCCATTATTTTTTCTATTCAAAGATCAGCCCCTTGTCTCTGTGTTCTCACGTCGAGAATTCTTTGCAGATGAGGAGATGTCAAAAGGGCTTATTACTTCCCAAATGGATCCTCCTACATCTATGTATAAACGCTGGTTCACCAATAATACGCAAGAAAAGCACCTCGAATTGTTGATTCATCGCCAGAGATGTCTTAGAACCAATACCAATAGTTCCTTAGCTAATGGATCTTTCCGTTCTAATACTCTATCCGAGAGCTATCAGTATTTATCAAATCTGTTCCTATCTAACGGAACGCTATTGGATCAAATGACAAAGACATTGTTGAGAAAGAGATGGCTTTTCTCGGATGAAATGAAACATTGGATTCATATTCATGTAACAGGAGAACGATTTCCCATTCCTTAGCCGTAAAGAAAGATTGGCCATGAAAAAAGGAAGGGGGGAACAGGACCGGGTGGTAGAGTCGTGTAAACACTTGTGGATCCCGTATTTTGGCCTTAGTGGAACATGGAACAATATGCTACTGCTGAAACATCGAAGAATGGAAACAATGTATGATATGAACTGCCTAAATTTGTGAACGGCGAACAACCAGAGTGTTAACTGGATCAAACAATTCGCATTAATGAAACCATGTAAATCCACCTGCAAAATATGTATGTCTGATGAAATGGTTCTTGCTATCTGCCTCAATAACGAATTCTTGGTTTAACTGAATAAGTCAAGAAAATATAAAATAGATAGACCTTTCTCTTCGTTTCAGTTCAATGGCCACATGGATAATACACATTCCAGTTGACTGAGCCTAATTCCAATTGTTTTGTTCCGAAGCAAAGATATCCATATCCACGTAGGCCAGTTCGCCCTACTCAGATATTCACGACCAAGAAGTACTGGATTCTCTGTCGGATAGGCCCTGAAAGGAGAAGAAAGGATGGAATGGCAACAGACGCCTGTGTATTTTCTAATTCCCCCGACCCCGACCCAATAGTACCCCTTTTTGGAACGTCCGGTGCCAAAGTCACCGAATGGGCCAATCCACAAAATGGACTAGGCAATGTAATGTACTTGATCTGTTGGGTTATGAGTACTGGTGGGTATTTGACCAGAGGTTTCTAGAAATCTACCCTTGTATGATTCCTGTTGAATACTCGGGGGTGGGCGAGGGGCGGACGATTCCCAAACGGGCTATTAGATAGAGAAGATCGCTAAGATTTCGTGATCCGCTGCCGGACCTATTCCAATTCCAACAGCTCAGATTCAGATCGTGGGGATCACCGGAATACTTCGTATCAACAGATAGGATACTCGGTATATCCATAGATCCTAAATCGGTTATGGAATTGCTTATTCAATTAGCATTCTCCATATTATGGATTATTCATGCCTTGAAGAGGACTCGAACCTCCACGCTCTTTAGCACGAGATTTTGAGTCTCGCGTGTCTACCATTTCACCATCAAGGCATCTTGAAAGGAAAGTGAATCGTATTCCATTAATATGATATGATATCCATCTAATGTGATATATGTAATACCTGACAAGGATGGAGTGTTGGGGTCTTTCCATCGATCGGTCACATAGGCCTAAGTCAGACATCAAATTGCTTGGATTTGCATTATTTGGAGGTATATATATCAAAAATATGTACAATCCAACCTAGTTCTTGATTGGAATTCAATAGAAACCAAAAGAATGGAATATGGCACCAAATCACGATAGGACAGATATGTAAAAAGCAGGCCTACCTATTCGGAATCCTAAATGGAATGTAAGGGCGTAGGGATCCATAGGTAAACATAGTATCTATTTGCATACGCTCGAATGACCTCTTCTCCTATCTCATAATAAGAATGTACCCTATTCCGGTCTGGTTCGGTATGGAATGAACTTATAATCTGATGATCGAGTCGATCCCATGATTATAAGTTCATAACCTCGGCCCATTCCCATTTTCTTTTTGGCGGAACGGATCCACTCATTCTTTTATTCCAGTTAGCTAGAGGGATCTTGAACTAAGAAGTAGACCTAAAAGAGGGTATCCTGAGCAATTGCAAGAATTGGGTTCATTGATATTCCTGGTATAGTAGATGCTATCACACATACAGTCATACTCAATTCG